CTTATCTTATAGCCCGGCGCGGCGGGTCGCCTTTGAAATGTTTGTTGTAGATAGAAGAAAGTATTAAATAGATAAGGAGTAGATGAGTGAGTGAGTCCTCACCTGAGCGATTTCGATCACCTAGCAGGCCTTTTATTTGGTAGGTAACATCGCCAAAGCGTATCATCAGATTTGACTACGAAGGAAGGAACTCGAAGTGAAAGGGCACCGTCTTGTGCAAGGCAACGATAGTTGGCCCTCTATCATCTTCTATCTGGTAGACTTGGTAAAAGGGCCCCGACTTATTTCCAGAATTTGAGTTCGACCGCGGCTTCCCCCTTTTTTTGGGGGGGATCAAGTTCCTTGCCAACTGCCACCTATCGACCCCGATCTCTTTTCATTTGTTTTGGATATTACCAAACCTAGCCTAGCCTTCGTAAATCACACTAAAGCGGACACCCAACTATGGAAAAGCCTCCAACAGGGTGGGTTAGGTTAGTCAATCCGGCCCGAGACGCGTTCGTTGACAAAACCGCCGTAGGAATTCCTACTTTTCAATAGAGCGGAGGCGAACTGATCAACGAGAAAGAGGCCCTACTCACTACAAACGAATACACCACAAGATTGAACTGCACTCATGCCTCTCCCGCATCAAGTTGACCGCCCCCCCTACGTAGTGATTCTATCAATCATGTACGTAGGTAGGACCCTCCATTCTGATTGGTATATCATGAAAAAAGAAAGCCATTTGCACCAGGCGCACTGCGCTTTCCCTTGCCCAGATGTTCGCCTTTCTAAGTCAAGTAATGGTGACCCACCGAAGACTGGAGCTTCGTAACATGTTGACGAAGGCCCCCGAACTGAGGGTTCGGTCAGTAGAAGGGACGACTTTGTCTCCCCGGAAGAAGAATAGCCCCGCTCTCTAGCCGACTGATCCCGTTGATCATATAACTGGGAGGGAACGTGTCACATTAGAGGTGAACGATCAGAGGTGTCCTCTAATCACCACGACGAGGCTGGTCCCTCTTTTAGTAGACTCAGCTATGAATATTCATTCAGAAATGAATGCCGGGCTCTTTCTTTCACGCTAACCCCATTTTCAACATGCTGAAACTTTCTGTTTCGTCGAGCCCCGAGCTTGTGGTCCTCCTTTGAGTGTGGGTTCAATTGAATGAATCTGTCAAGTCAAGGAAAACGTACGTAGCAGCAAGGATGGTGCATCGCCTATTTATCGTTCTCGCTCGGGAGCCAAAACGAACACGCCTGCTACCTACTGTACTGGACCTTCGACCAGGCATTCTACCTTTGTCGAATCGGAACCAACACCACTGCATTGCGCTCGAACAGTTGAGCGGCCGCCGGCCAGCAACTTCCGTGCACAGATATAGATTCATTCCTCGTACCTGGTCCAGCCTCACAACCCTTCGCGGGTTGGTAAGAAGTCAGTCTTGTTTGGTAAGACGGAATTGGACAAAGAAAAGAGAGTGCTCGACCGGAACAACGGCCAACAAAGACCGTAATTACATAGATAACTGCTCCTCCCCTTCTCCTTAAGGCTTTAAGGCGAACCGTATGGCGGCTGGAAAGAAAGACGACCTCACCTTCTCTGGTGTCAGTGAGAGCAATTTGAGTATCCCCCGTTGACCTTCTTTTGTAGATAGAATCTTCAATGAGTGGAAAGAAGCAACCTTACTAAGAAAGGTGCTTGTTGAGTAAGGCCGGCTTTCGAGCCCAAGCCCCTTGTATAGGTTGGGCGCTTGAGCGCATCTTTCTCATATCGATCAAGGCTTTCCTTGAGTTTGAAATAAGGGGCAAGAAGCAAGGGCGTAGCAGCTGCGCGAAAGCCCTTGCGCCTTAGCGCATCCCTTTTCTTGCAGGAGTGCTAACGCGCGACCTTACGTTTTCTTCCGCTTGCTCTGCAGTACGAGCCTCATACAGAGCCGCGCTCCTTTAATATGATGAGAAGAAGGGGGGCCGGCCTCTTTTCCGTACCAATCCTTATTTACTACTACATCTTTTTTTGGGTGTATAGCTCAGTTGGTAGAGCATTGGGCTTTTAACCTAATGGTCGCAGGTTCAAGTCCTGCTATACCCAAACCTACCTTACACTCTACTATGAATAAGGATGCATAGTAGCCTTCAAAGATGACTCTTTGGCCTTTCGACTCGCTTCGGCGACTTCGCCCTTTAAGTGACAAGGGGGTGAGCCGCTCCAAGCGGAAAGCGATAGTGAATCCCGAACTTGCCCACGCTCATCCAAACCGGCCTCAAAAAGCGATCGGAAAGCGAAGCCCTTCCTTCCAATCCAATATTCTAAAGATAGTAAGTGTGACCTGTGTGGTTTCTGAGCAGCAGCTTTCAATCGTTCCCAACGCTTAGATTGAGTAGAATGTAAGCGCGACCGAACTCTGAATCCTGCCCCTCCCAGCCTTTGAAGCATCGATATAGAAATCGAATATCTTGCTGACAATTGGCAAAGACCCACAGTCGTTCGACAAGCAGTTAATGCCCTAAGAGAAATTGGCGATAAGTCTATTTGCATATCCTTAGTCCAAAATCTCTTAGCAAACTCGATGGTTCCGTTCTCGGATATTATCGATTTTGCTACCGAGATTGTTACCCCAAGTTTGTCCAGCAGACTACTATACTGCTCGGCCACTCTCTGTTCTTAAGTAAGGGTTCCCATCTCTAAAAAAAAAGAATATGTTAATCGTTACCGATACCAGGCAGAGTTGCTTTTCCTTGCTCCAGAGGAGATTGGTATTGGTAGAGTCGCATTCAACCCCGTCTTTTTGCCCTTTGGCTGGTAATCACATCGGCCATAAGGTGGTCTATCACCTCGGTTGGGGAGAAAAGCTTTTTTGTTGTTATTCTTCATCATAAGCTAATTCCTTTGCCCTCTAGTAGCAACATGCAACGCTTTCAAGAGTAAGTTTCCGGAAGAAAGACGGTCGTGTGCGAGTCGGCTGGGAAAACACAAGCTTAACACGTCTTTCTTTATCTTTTTCATATCTGAATGTCTTTGTCGAGTTGGTTGGCATCATTCGCTCCTTTCTGTCTTTTCATTGTCCGCCTCCGCCCGAACAGATACGCACTAACCCACCTGAAATAAGGTAAAAGCCTTCTTTCCAACCCTTTGTACGAGACTCCTTTCTTCGTACAAATGCTCGTAGGCGAAAGAGACCTTCCTTTGCTCCTGTCGGCGGGATCAGCCAGTGTCCCCGTGTGTAAGGCCCTTTCCTGAAAGAGGTCGAATAGTTCCTGTCCCATTCATACTACTGTTGGCTTCTGTGCTATGTCTAGCGGCTGGTGAATCCTACCCAGTATCGGAATTGGATTTGATATTTCCTCGGTTTACGAGAAGGGTTTTAATGGCGACCGGACTCCTCTTCTCTGGAAGTCTAATGGTTTGGGGGACGTCGATTCCCTGGATTTTCTGGCTTCCCTTTCCCTTCAACCAGCCACTCTTTTAGTTCCCAAAATATATATAATCCAGAATCCTTTTAAGCGCCTTATCACGAAAGTGACCAAGCAAGCAGATGATGATGGTTCAGCCGGTAAGCTAACAAGCAACCGAAATGAAGGAAGAGGAGACCCTTCTATTATAAGTTGAAAGCGAAGTCGATAGTCCTCGTATTGGTAATTATTATACGCTAAAAAATCTATATAAGATATAGAAGGCAAAATATGAGAAAATGAAATAAATAAAGAAAAAGAAGAAGGCCCTCTCCTTACAGTGGCTGAACGCTCCTCTACAACTACCTTTCGCCCAACATGATCACGAACGAAGACAGAGAATTGCGTAGATAGGAGGACGAAACGAACCAACCCACTTGTCCTGATCGGAAGAAGAAAGAAAGAGAATGGTGGCTCCTTTCCAACCAGTCAAGTGGCCCAAGGGCCACCTTTTGCCCAGGGGACATCGTCGGAGAACAATGTCGGGGACAGGGTGAGAACCTTCCGTTGGTTACGCCCTTTAAGTGTCGGTTCTTCCATATTTAGATATGGAGATAGATCCATATAGAGATCTATATCTTTCTATCGATAAATAGATCTATTGAGAAATGGATATTGATCTGGTTTCAAGATCTATGAACAAGAGAGATCCCTAAATATCCATTTGAGAAAATAGATGAATAGATAGGGCGAAGCCAGCTGAAGGAAGGTCGCGTTAGCGCCCCCTATTTCACTAAAGCAAGAAGGGAGAAAGTTGACTTTGAGAAAGAAGGGCTTCTATTTAGATTAGTTTCTTAGTAAAAGATAAGGCAAGAAGCAAGGGCGTAGCAGCTGCGCGAAAGCCCTTGCGCCTTAGCGCACCCCTTTTCTTGCTCGTTAGCGCCCCCCTACCCCTATTATTTATATTATAGTCATAAAGGAACTAAAGGAAATTTGACAACCTTACTAATAGAAAGGGGATGCGCTCAAGCATGCGAAGAAAGCTCGAAGAGCTTCTCTTATATTATAGAAAGGTTTGTAGAAAGGGGATTCTTCAAATATCCCATGTTGTAGGGGCTTCAAAGAAAGCTTGTAGTTTAGGGGTGCGCAGGTTTGGAACCCTATACAAGGGGCTAGCGCGCAATGGCTTTCTCTGATAGAGGCTCGCTTCTTCAAGTTCAAGTTCCGCTTGCTGCTTTTCATTTTGATAGGAGTAGGTGCTTGCAGCTCGCTCGCTGTCTACTAAATGAGCCTTCACTGCCCGCCCGGCCCCTATCTTTAATCTTAAGTAAAGTGAAGTCAAATCAATGAAGTGAACAGCCCAACCTCTTTGTTTGAAGCTTTGTTTCCCCTAATTCCGAAACACAACAATAGACTTGCCACTATAGTGACGGAAAAAGCTTCTCTTTGATAAGCGGTTATAGGGGAGTTCAGAAAGGATCTGATCGTAGATAGAGACTTCAACCTGTGCGGGGGTAGGGGCGGATGTAGCCAAGTGGATCAAGGCAGTGGATTGTGAATCCACCACGCGCGGGTTCAATCCCCGTCGTTCGCCCATCAATAAATGGACCGTTTGTTTCGGAGAC